AGATAGAATCGAACTTTTGATTGACCCGGGCACTTGGGATCCTATGGACGAAGATATGGTCTCCATGGACCCCATTGAATTTCATTCAGAGGAGGAACCTTATAAAGATCGTATTGATTCTTATCAACAAAGAACAGGTTTAACTGAAGCTGTTCAAACAGGCATAGGTCAATTAAATGGTATTCCCATAGCAATTGGGGTTATGGATTTTCAGTTTTTGGGGGGTAGTATGGGATCTGTAGTAGGCGAGAAAATAACTCGTTTGATCGAGTATGCTACTAATCGATCTCTACCTGTTATTATTGTGTGTGCTTCCGGAGGAGCACGTATGCAAGAAGGAAGTTTGAGCTTGATGCAAATGGCTAAAATATCTTCTGCTTCATATAATTATCAATCAAATAAAAAGTTATTCTATGTATCAATCCTTACATCCCCTACAACTGGTGGAGTAACGGCCAGTTTTGGTATGTTGGGAGATGTCATTATTGCTGAACCTAACGCGTACATTGCTTTCGCAGGTAAAAGAGTAATTGAACAAACATTGAATAAAACAGTACCCGACGGTTCACAAGCAGCTGAGTATTTATTCCATAAGGGCTTATTCGACCCAATCATACCGCGTAATCTTTTAAAAGGCGTTCTGAGTGAGTTATTTCAGCTACACGGTTTTTTTCCTTTGAAAAACAGATATATATAATATAGAAATAGAACGAAAATATTAAAATCTAGAAAAAATAGAAGTGATTTCTATGCCTTGCCTACCAAGAACTTCCATTTTTTATTAGAAATCGAATCCCTTTTTGTTGGGTTGAATTAGTTTAGTTAGAGTCGCGAACTTATAATAAACTCTTTATCTTTAATAAAAAAAAACTCTTTATTTTATTAGTAAGATAGAAAGAGTATTAAGGACGGGAGAATTCATAAAATTTCTTAAACTTAAAGTGGGTTGTCATACATATTCGTGTAGAAAGATGAATAGGTACACTAAATTTTCATTTAGTTCTCATTCTATTAAGTACTTAATATTATTTATCTTAATATTATTTATAATAATTATAATATAATAGATATACTTATGATATCTTTATATTTATAATAGATACAAATATTAAATTAATAGATACAAATATTAAATTGAGGTACCCATTCTATGACAGATCTTTACTTACCTTCTTTTTTTGTCCCTTTAGTAGGCCTAGTATTTCCGGCGATTGCAATGGCTTCTTTATTTCTTCATGTACAAAAAAATAAGATTGTCTAGACCTGATGGGGCCAACCAGATATTTTTTTTTGTACAGATATTTGTTTAGTGTAATGCGGTATGATATGTGCCTTTTTTCCGAATACAAATGAAAGAACTGTTATGCATGCGGATACATGATATCCGTATAAATCCATGTATATACGGGTTATAAAAACGATCGGCAAATATTTTTATAATAGAAAGTCAATGTATCTAACCAATTACTCCTAAGGGTTCATATCAGAATAGTTTTAGTTGATGAAAGTTACTTTGGCATCAAGAAAAGTAAAGTCAATTTTTTTTTTCTGAATTCCAATCGAATGCAATCGGATCTAGTATAGTATGAACTGGCGATCAGAACATATATGGATAGAACTTATAACAGGGTCTCGAAAAGCAAGTAATTTTTTCTGGGCCTTTATTCTTTTTTTAGGTTCACTAGGATTCTTAGTGGTTGGAATTTCTAGTTATCTTGGTAGGAATCTGATACCTGGATTTCCTTCTCAACAAATTCTTTTTTTTCCACAAGGGATCGTGATGTCGTTCTATGGGATCGCGGGTTTATTCATTAGTTCCTATTTGTGGTGCACAATATCGTGGAATGTAGGTAGTGGTTATGATCGATTCGATAGAAAAGAAGGAATAATGTGTATTTTTCGTTGGGGATTCCCCGGAATAAATCGTCGCATTTTCCTTCGCTTCTTTATGAAAGATATCCAATCAATCAGAATGGAGGTTAAAGAGGGTCTTTTTCCTCGTCGTATTCTTTATATGGAAATCAGAGGCCAAGGAACCATCCCCTTGACTCGTACTGATGAGAATTTGACTCCACGAGAAATTGAACAAAAAGCTGCCGAATTGGCCTATTTCCTGCGCGTACCAATTGAAGTTTTTTGAATTTTTATCAAACAAATTCGTTCGGATTTATCCAATTGAGATATTCGGAAATCCCATTTACTTAGAATTTACTTATTCTATTATAAATATATATATTTCATCCGAAACGGGATCCTTAATTCTATTTCTATATTCTTTTTTCTAGATCTAAGGACTACATTTTTACAAAAAACTGGGAATAGATCCATAGGTTCGATACCTTGTTATAGAACTCGTGCTTTCGAGAAATATAAGATCAGATAAAGTTGACAAATGAAGCAGTTCATTAACAATTCATAGAAAAAAAAAAATGAAAAAAAAGAAAGCATTGGCTTCCCTCGCATATCTTGCATCTATAATATTTTTGCCCTGGTGGATCTCTCTCTCATTTCAAAAAAGTCTGGAACTTTGGATTATTCATTGGTGGAATACTAGGCAATCCGAAAATTTTTTGAATGATATTCAAGAGAAAAATGTTTTAGAAAAATTCCTAGAATTAGAAGAACTATTCTTGTTGGATGAAATGATAAAAGAATACCCAGAGACACATATAAAAAAGCTTCGTATAGGAATACACAAAGAAACGATACAATTGGTCAAAACACATAATGAATATCATCTCCATATCATTTTGCATTTGTCGACAAATATAATCTGTTTTACTATTCTAAGTGGTTATTTTATTCTGGGTAATGAAGAACTTGTTATTCTGAATTCTTGGATTCAGGAATTCTTCTATAACTTAAGTGACACAATAAAAGCTTTTTCTATTCTTTTAGTTACTGATTTATGGATTGGATTTCACTCAACCCATGGTTGGGAACTAATGATTGGTTCGATCTACAATGATTTTGGATTGGCTCATAATGAGCAAATTATATCTGGTCTTGTTTCCACTTTTCCAGTTATTCTAGATACAATTGTGAAATATTGGATCTTCCGTTTTTTAAATCGCGTATCTCCTTCGCTTGTAGTCATTTATCATTCAATGAATGAATGATAAACTTATTTGATTTCCTGATTTGATTTCCTGATATCAATCAAAAAGTTTTTTCACGTAAAAAAAGGGCATTTTTTATTTTTCTCATTCTTTATACTTTTCAAGGCCTTTGTCCTGTTTTCGTCGAATTTTTTCAGTACAATGGCAGACTCGTGGATAGGGAACTATACTAGCTACCTATCTAATTTATTGTAGAAATTCCGGGATCAATGATTGGATCATGCAAAATAGAAATACTTTTTCTTGGGTAAAGGAACAGATGACTCAATTTATTTCTGTATCGATCATGATATATGTAATAACTCGAGCATCTATTTCAAATGCGTATCCCATTTTTGCGCAGAAAAGTTATGAAAATCCACGAGAAGCAACCGGGCGAATTGTATGCGCCAATTGCCATTTAGCTAATAAGCCCGTGGATATTGAAGTTCCGCAAGCTGTACTTCCTGATACTGTATTTGAAGCAGTTGTTCGAATTCCTTATGATATGCAAGTGAAACAAGTCCTTGCTAATGGTAAAAAAGGGGCTTTGAACGTGGGGGCTGTTCTTATTTTACCCGAGGGATTCGAATTAGCCCCCACCGATCGTATTTCTCCCGAGGTGAAAGAAAAGATAGGAAATCTGTCTTTTCTGAGTTATCGTCCTAATAAAAGAAATATTCTTGTGATAGGTCCTGTTCCAGGTCAAAAATATAGTGAAATCATCTTTCCCATTCTTTCCCCCGACCCTGCTACAAAGAAAGACGTTAACTTCTTAAAATATCCTATATATGTAGGTGGGAACAGGGGAAGGGGTCAGATTTATCCTGATGGGAGCAAGAGTAACAATACAGTCTATAATGCTACATCCGCGGGTATAGTAAGCAAAATAGTACGTAAAGAAAAGGGGGGATATGAAATAACCATAGTTGATGCATCGGATGGTCACCAAGCGGTTGATATTATACCTCCAGGGCCAGAACTTCTTGTTTCAGAGGGTGAATCTATCAAGCTTGATCAACCATTAACAAGCAATCCTAATGTAGGGGGGTTTGGTCAGGGAGATGCAGAAATAGTGCTTCAAGATCCATTACGCGTCCAAGGCCTTTTGTTCTTCTTGGCATCTGTTATTTTGGCACAAATTTTTTTGGTTCTTAAAAAGAAACAGTTTGAAAAGGTTCAATTATATGAAATGAATTTTTAGATCCAGAAATTCCTTACCATCAAGTTGATAAAAAGCGCCGAATTCTTGTTGATCAAAAAAATGAAATATGTATTTCTGTAAACTTCCTTAAACCTAAGGTATACAAAAACAAAGGAAGAAGATACAAGACAAGGACTGGATAAATGAAATGAAAGGAACAGGTACCTCTAGGAAGGATTATAAGTCTTCCTAATCTTCTATTCGACACAAGAAAAGGTAGAACTCCTTTTTCTTGTGTCGTCTTGTATCGAAATAATAATGCTTTTTCTCTTGTTCACCAAAGATTAATATTTCTTCTTTTCCGGATATATCGGAAATCTTTTGTTTAGATTCATACATTCATTATTTTAAATAAATAAAAACATAAGAAATAAGAAGTAGTAGACAAACAAAAAGTTTTAGAGGGGAGTCATTCATTGAGTAAATGGAGCTTCTTCTTCTATTATTCAATTAACTTCCACTTTAAATTTATATTATTTATTTTTCAATATTACTCAAAATTTACTTGTTTGGTTGAAAAGCGGCGCGGATTAGAATCTATTTTTACGCATACCTAAATGCTTATTTTTTATTTTATCTTTTTTTTCTATTTTATATACAATAAGTTTTTATTTGTTTACTATAAGAAATGTAAAAATGATTTGCAGAATATCTCATCCGTTTAAATTATCCATATGATATTGGATTACCCCCAAAAT